TGCCATTTTAAAATTGGTTTATTCTGCAGCAGCAAATGCTAATCACAATAAGGGTTTGAACGAAACAAGTTTAATCATTAGTAAAGCCGAAGTCAACGAGGGCACAACTGTGAAAAAATTAAAGCCCCGGGCTCGAGGACGGGGTTATCCTATAAAAAGATCCACTTGTCATATAACTATTGTATTGAAAGATATATCTTTAGATGAAGAGGAAGAAATAGATAAAAGGAAATTCTATAAATTAGAGCTGAGGAATACTTAAAGGAAGAATATTTTATATTATAAAAAATACAAATACGCTATATTATGTTATGCTTAAAAAAAATCGAATGAATAAAAAAAAAATACAAACGGATGTCACGTTTCACGATATATATAGTAGTGAGGGATTATGGGACAAAAAATAAATCCACTTGGTTTTAGACTTGGTGCAACCCAAGGTCATCATTCTCTTTGGTTTGCACAACCAAAAAATTATTCAAAGGATCTACAAGAAGATCAAAAAATACGAGATTGTATCAAAAATTATGTGCAAAATAATATGAAAATATCCTCTAATGTAGAGGGAATTGCACGTATAGAGATTCAAAAAAGAATCGATTTGATTCAGGTCATAATCTATATGGGATTCCCCAAGTTATTAATAGAAGACAGGACTCGAAGAATCGAAGAATTACAGACGCATGTACAAAAAGAACTCAATTGTGTAAACCGAAAACTCAACATTGCTATTACAAGAATTGCAAATCCTTACGGGCACCCCAATATTCTTGCAGAATTTATAGCCGGACAATTAAAGAATAGAGTTTCATTTCGCAAAGCAATGAAAAAAGCTATTGAATTAACTGAACAGGCAGGTACAAAAGGGATTCAAGTACAAATTGCAGGGCGTATCGACGGAAAAGAAATTGCACGTGTTGAATGGATCCGAGAAGGTAGAGTTCCTCTACAAACCATTCGAGCTAAAATTGATTATTGTTCCTATGCAGTTCGAACTATCTATGGGGTATTAGGCATCAAAATTTGGATATTTGTAGACGAGGAATAATAAGAACTTACTTGACTTATATTTAGTTATATCTGGTGATAAAACAAAAAATGGCAAACTCTTTCATTCTTTTTCTGGTAAATAAGAAAAAAAAAAAAAAAGAACAATTCTATAAGGTTGAATAAAAATTCGATTAATCATTTGATATAATTGCTATGCTTAGTGTGTGACTCGTTGGTTTTTTTAGGGTTGGGATTCCAAAAAATGGACAGCCCATAGTACAAACTGATAACTATAGAACTAATAACCAACTCATCACTTCGTGTTATCTGGATAGAAAGAACCAGTCAAGATATGATATATAAGTCATATCATTGTAGCAACTGAAATCTTTTTTACATAAAAAAAAAAAAAAAAATCTGATTATGGGTTGTAAAGCAATATAAAGTATACAGATAAATGGAAGGGTGAGAGAAAGATAGAAAAAGAATATTAATGATATATAATTCCAATATGTAAGGTCTATGAGTCATCTCATATAAAGGGAATGTAATAAAGCATCAATACTGATTGATCCATAATTAGACAAATCCGTGCATAGAACAAAAAATCAAGAGCCCCGAGCCAATAAAGACTGAGAAGGTTGACTCAAGAATAAATTTAATTGGAGGCTCCGTTGTAAAATTCAGACCTAATCATTAATCGAGAAGTGGTGGGAACGAAAGAACCTGTGAATGCATAAGATTCTATTGAAAACGAATCCTAATGATTCATTGAGTAGGATGGCGGAACGAACCAGAAACCTATTCATTTATTCTGAGAGGTCATGTCATAGACTAATCTTACAACTGAATGTTGAAAGAGTAAATATTCGCCCGCGAATTTTTTTTTTATTTCTAAATTTTAGTCGATTCGAAATAAAAGGAAAAACAAAATAAAGATTCATTATAGCGTTCTACCAAAACGACATTATCTATAAATAGAATACGTGTTAAATTATATATTAAAACACAAAAAATTTATAATTTTTAATCGATTAGATCAAATTTCAAAGAATCCCACGATTCCATATATTATTAACCGTGTATTTTTTTTTGTTTAATTTTTTTTTAATTGTTTAATTCGCGAGGAGCTGGATGAGAAGAAACTCTCGTGTCCGGTTCTGTAGTAGAGATGGATGGAATTGCTAAACAACCATCAACTATAACCCCAAAAGAACCAGATTCCGTAAACAACACAGAGGAAGAATGAAAGGAATATCTTATCGAGGTAATCGTATTTGCTTCGGTAGATATGCTCTTCAAGCGCTTGAACCCGCTTGGATCACATCTAGACAAATAGAAGCAGGGCGGCGAGCAATGACACGAAATGCACGCCGCGGTGGAAAAATATGGGTACGCATATTTCCAGACAAACCTGTTACAGTAAGACCTACAGAAACACGTATGGGTTCGGGGAAAGGATCTCCCGAATATTGGGTAGCTGTCGTTAAACCCGGTAGAATACTTTATGAAATGAGCGGAGTAGCAGAAAATATAGCTAGAAGGGCTATTTCAATAGCGGCATCTAAAATGCCTATACGAACTCAATTCATTCTTTCTGGATAGGAATGTAGAAACAAACGAAAGGGGTTTTGGGGATGAAAAAAAAAAACAATTGCAGGTTTCTTTTTTTGTTTTGAACAAATAATATTTCTTTTTTTTATTTATACCTTTGCATTGAAAAAGAAAAAACCGATAAAAAAATGATATGATTCAACCTCAAACCTATTTGAATGTAGCGGATAACAGCGGGGCCCGCGAATTGATGTGTATTCGAATCATAGGAGCTAGTAATCGACGATATGCTCATATTGGTGACATTATTGTTGCTGTAATCAAGGAAGCAGTACCAAATACACCTCTAGAAAGATCAGAAGTGGTCCGAGCTGTCATTGTACGTACTTGTAAAGAACTCAAACGCGACAACGGTATGATAATACGATATGATGACAACGCTGCGGTTGTTATTGATCAAGAAGGAAATCCAAAAGGAACCCGAATTTTCGGCGCGATCGCCCGGGAATTAAGACAGTTAAATTTCACTAAAATAGTTTCATTAGCACCTGAAGTATTATAGGGGAAGACCTTAATATAGTATTTGAATGAAATGGATTAAATTTATTTAATTAATTAGTAAATTGTTTATCTATCACGTATATATCTTTAATAATTCATAAATAAAAAAAAAAAAAAAGAATTCATAAATATTAAAAAATTAAGAAAAAAAGAAAAAGAGCATGTTGATTATATCAAAATTAGGGGGAAACAAAAATCTTAGTTTATCATGAGTAAAGACACTATTGCTGACATAATAACCTCTATACGAAATGCTGACATGAATAAAAAAAGAACAGTTCGAATACCATCTACTAACATCACTGAAAATATTGTTAAAATCCTTTTACAAGAAGGTTTTATTGAAAACGTGAGAAAACATCAAGAAAGCAATAAATATTTTTTGGTTTTAACCCTACGACATAGAAGAAATAGGAAAGGACCATATAGAACTGTTTTAAATTTAAAACGGATCAGTCGACCCGGTCTACGAATATATTCTAACTATCAACGAATTCCTAGAATTTTAGGCGGAATGGGGGTTGTAATTCTTTCTACTTCTCGAGGTATAATGACAGACCGAAAGGCTCGACTAGAAGGAATCGGCGGAGAAGTTTTGTGTTATATATGGTAATCTTTATAATAGCCGACACGGTCATATTTGTGAAAAAAGAGAAAGGACAAGTTTATAATATTATCCCTCTTACATTAGTTGATACTTCAAAGCGGTTTTACTTGGAATGAAACAACAAAAATGGATTCATGAGGGTTTAATTACTGAACAACTTACCGATGGTATGTATCTTCCGGATTCGTTTAGATAACAAAAAAATTATTCTGGTTTTTGTTTCGTAAAGGATTTCATGTAGTTTTATACGTATACTACCAGGAAATAGACTAAAAATTGAGGTAAGTCCTTATGATTCAACCAAAGGGCGTATAATTTAGAGACTCCAAAGCAAAGACTTGAATGATTAGGCGGTTTTTTCAATTTCAACATTCTTTCGTGAGGATACAATTCGAAATTAAAAATTTCAAGAAACTTATTTTCTTCCAATAAGTAGATTCGGAATTAAAAAAAGGAATGACAAATATGAAAATAAGGGCCTCCGTTCGTAAAATTTGTGAAAAATGTCGATTGATCCGTAGGCGGGGACGAATTATAGTAATTTGTTCTAACCCGAGACATAAACAAAGACAAGGATAATCTTTCGAAAACAAAAAGACTCTCGAAATCTAAAGGACCCGATGTACAGATGTACAAATAAATAAATAAAATAAGTAAAAAAAAAAAAAAAAAAAAGAATAAGGATCTGTTTTGACATGAAATGGATATATCCATATATCTCTGACTTATATTTATGAGATGATAAAATATGGCAAAACCTATACCAAAAATTGGTTCGCGTAGAAATAGACGTATTGGTTCACGTAAGAATACACGTAGAATCCCCAAGGGAGTTATTCATGTTCAAGCAAGTTTCAACAATACCATTGTGACTGTTACAGATGTACGGGGTCGAGTAATTTCTTGGTCCTCTGCCGGGGCTTGTGGATTCAAGGGTACAAGAAGGGGTACACCATTTGCCGCTCAAACCGCAGCAGGAAATGCTATTCGGACAGTAGTGGATCAAGGTATGCAACGAGCAGAAGTTATGATAAAAGGCCCGGGTCTCGGAAGAGATGCGGCATTAAGAGCTATTCGTAGAAGTGGTATACTATTAAGTTTCATACGGGATGTAACTCCTATGCCACATAATGGCTGTAGGCCTCCTAAAAAAAGACGTGTGTAAAAATAAACATTGAAGAGATTTCAAGAGAAATAAATAATTCAATGATTTGATCAAATAATATACTATGGTTCGAGAGAAAGTAACAGTATCTACTCGGACACTACAGTGGAAGTGTGTTGAATC